CATTCAAATACATAAGAATTGTATAGGAGCCGAAATAGTCTTTTATTTCCTTTTCCTTTTGAAAAAACATAAATAGATTTCTTCTGAGTAATGAAAAGACTATTCCAATTATGACATTCGTGAAGAAAGAACCGCAATGAATGCAAAAAAGGAACATCTTGAATCCAGCATTGAAGAATTTGAACCAAGATTTCCATATGGGTGGGATGAGGTATTAGTATATCTGAGACATAATTTAAATGTGATAATTTATCCTCTAAAAAGGGAAAAATTGAATGAATTGATCGTAAATTATGATATTTTGGTATTTCTTTTTCTTCGAAATAAGATACTAATCGCGGCGAGAATGGAATTTCTACAATAATTGCAAAACTTTCTGATATCATTTGAGAATAAAAATGAGAATAAAAAAAAAGGTTGTGCCCAACGAATCCATTTTGGTTAGAATGATTAACTGAAGAAATGAAATAATTCTGTTGATAGATTCGAGTAATTAAACGTTTTACAAGTGCTAAACTAGATTTATTGTCGGAACCAAAAAATTCCACAGGTTCGTAAAAAATAGAACTATTTAAACCATGATCATGAGCAAGTGCATAAATATACTCCTGAAAGAGTAGCGGATACAGGAAGTGTTGTTGCCGAGATCTATCCTTTTCTAAATATCCTTGTAATTCTTCCATTGACTTACATTTCTACTTGAACTAGAAACAATAGGCATTTCTTGGATTATCAAATTATACATAGTGCAATATGGTCAGAACAGAGTATGTATGGAAAAAATATATACCCTGGAAACTGGGAGTCCAATCAACAGATCTTTTTCCTCCCCCCTTCTATCCAATGGGTTTGTTTATCTTCGTTATAATTATCAGAAGTTAAAAAATCTTTTATTTTTGCAACCCGATCGCTCTTTTGACTTTGGAACAAATTCTTTTTGTCAGTATACTGTTTTCTTCTACACATTAGTTTCCAATTCCATAATAGAGAATAGTTAGGATTTTTTTAAGAAAAAAAAGAATCAAAGGACCCCTTACAGAAGAACCCTTCCCCGCATCGGGCACTAATTTTTTTTAACGTCTAATTAGATCGGGTGATTATTCAAATCAAATTAAGATAAGAATAGAAGCTCGTTGCTTTTTTTTACCAGAATTGGAGCCGCATAGCCCTATCCATTTATTCACTAGACCCAACTGTAAATTTCTTTTGTCTTCCTCCAAAAACAAAAATTTGGAGCAATCCAGCGGGGATCAACTCAAAATTTCTACTAAAAAAAATAAGAAAGAATAAGAATATAATATATAAAGAAATTCCATTTTCTTCTTATTATTACGACATGCTGTTTTTTCCATCCATTACCTTTCAGGATCAGTCGCGGTCTTATAGACTCTACCAATAGTCTGGACGAATTCGTTACTTCATCCAAATGTGTAAAATATCATAGTCGCACTTAAAAGCCGAGTACTCTACCGTTGAGTTAGCAACCCAGATAAATATGATATGTAGATACGATCGAAATAAAAAAAAAATCAATTGAATTGCATTGTACAACTACGTTAAACCATTGAACTAACAAAAAATATAAAGGAAAAATTTTATGATCAATTAGAAACACCAAAATAGAAAAATGAGTGGATCGGATTAAAAAACAACGGATTCCCAATACAATAGAAATATAAAAATTTACAGACCGCCCTTTTTCTCAAAATTTTTTATTTTCGTTAAGATAAGAAAATATATCTAGTATATATAACAGTAAATCTGGCAAACCCATCATTTGAGTAAAAGAAAAACTAATAGGGGTCGGAATAAAAAGATCCATTTATCTACGATCGAATTATATTTGTTCGATACACTATTGTCAATATGAATAGAATGTTAAGAAAACAAATTCAATTAAAATTAATTAGTTAAGTAAATCAAATAAGGATTTGTATTGGATTGGCACAACATAAATAAGAAATTTAGATGAAAAAAAAAAAGATAAAGAAAAAATAGAGAAAAAATGTCGGGTTTATTCAATCAATAGAGGTATAATAAGCAAGGTTCGTCCTTTGTCTATTGGTGGATCCCCACAACGAGAAAAAAGTAAATTAAGTATGAATAGAACAAGAAAAGAGCAAATTGTGAGTAAATAATTACCCCCCAAAAATACTAGTTACCTTTCTTTGATTTTGTTTTTTTTTTCTTTACGAAGTTCCTTCTTTAAAAAATTCTGCCTTCCTTAAAATATCATGAACAGTTCCTGTAGGTTGAGCACCTTTTTGAATAAAATAACGAATAGCAGGAACGTTTAAATAAGTTTGATTCTGTATCGGATCGTAAAAACCTACTTTTCGAAGATCTCTTCCTTCTCTTCGAGATCGAACATCAATTGCAACGATTCGATAGATCGCTCATTGGGATAGATAAACAATACCCCCCCTAGAAACGTATAGGAGGTTTTCTCCTCATACGGCTCGAGAAAAAATGATTCTAATATTTCTGTATATAATATAATAGCAAATAGATCCATAAAATCATGGACTATGATTTGATTCGTTTTTTGTTCTTACTTACTACTTACAGAAAAAAGCAATATCATTCGTACTCATAACTCAAGTTGGGTAATTCTGAAAAAATTCGTAAGGGAAATCCTTAGACATTTCTTGAGTCGTCTCTAACCTCTTTTGTTTGTCTCGTCTCGAATCTATTTTTACTCCTTATTTATTATTTATTATAATAATATTAATTATAATAAAATTGGTGAGACAATTGAAAATAGCGTTTCCTTGTTCCGGAATCCTTTCTCTTTGTTTTGTAAAATCATTGGGTTTAGACATTACTTCGGTGATCTTTACTCCTTTTCAAAATGGCAGCAACATACCTTTTGTTTTTTGTTATTTCTTTCTATGGAAAGATAATACGAACGATTGATTCCCTTGAAAGATAATCCACTTTTATTTAAATTTTAATCGAAAAAGTTTTCCCAATTCCGACAAATTTGTTTTACTTTTTTTATTTCATTTCAAACTTGTTCGAATTTTTTTTAACCCTTCGATTTCTTATATTGAAGATATACTTACAAAGTTGGTCTAACTTATTAATTGTTTGTTACTAACCCTAGATTCTTCCCCCCGATAAATGAATCAATACTTTCTGCTCGAGCTCCATCATGTACTATTCCTATTTACCAACCCAACACAAATTAGGTTCCTAGCAGAAACAGAACAAACTATGTCGATTCAAGAGCATCTTCATTCCTATAGAAAATGGTGGATGTTAAGAATCCACAACGAATTATGTCCTTCAAGTCGCACGTTGCTTTCTACCACATCGTTTCAAACGAAGTTTTACCATAACATTCCTTTAATTAAATTTCGAACCGATATGGAATTGATTCAAGATGGAATCATGAATAGTCATTGGCTCAACCGGTAACGGTATATAATATTTTCTATATATCTATGGGTAGATACATAGTTATCCGAAAAAGTCTTAGAAAGGATTTAAGTTATTTCACTCCATACTCTATCATATGAGTGAAACATGAAACAGATTTCTAAAAAAGACGAATAAAGGGGTTTACTTAAGTTTTATTTACACCTTCAACAGATTGTTCGGGATGGTGAATCATGAAAAAAAGGATCCCATTTTTCTCGAACAAATAAATTCTAAACCTCAAAAGAACGGCCCTTAATAGATTTCCAATTCCGGAAGAAAATCGATTATTATATTAACCAAATATAAACTATTCCGATGACTTGAAAAGGTCGGAAATTTCTCTATAATATAGATTTTTTACACTTCTTCGAATACCAAGAGTTCATAAAAATGAAGAATTGTTTTTTGTTTTCATGAGTATGGAATAAAAGGGGGTCCTGTGTAAGGTAAGATTAAATAAAGTAAAGTCGTTATTCTTTCTTTCATCTGAAAGAGAAGAATCAGAATCAAGAAAAGAATAAGAAGAATCTAATCTTTTCGTATCCATCATATACAAGGAACAATTCTTACCGTGGGTAATCATGGATTTTTAAAGAATCACAGACCTTTATTGACTTAACCAAAGGGCCAGGCCACTATTACTGAAATAGAACAAAAGAATACAATAACAATACATAATATATATTAAATTAAATATAAAATATATATTATATATACATAACATGGGACTTGTTCATTTTATATTATACAGACAAATTTTGTTTTACTTTTACCTCAGATTCAAGAATCTTTCCGTCAATTCCATCAAGTAAATGGAATATATAAATTTTCATTCACCCGACCGTTACATTACATTGATTTCCAATTATTCATTTGGAATAAGATAAGATACAAAAAAAGCGGGATCCAGATCAATTCGTTTTTCCTTTTTTTTTCCTTAGATTTAAAGTTTTAAGGCGAACCATGTGAGAATTCCCATTTTTCGGATATGGAACACAAGGGTTCCCTAAGTAACTAACTTCAATATGTATGAATATAAGTAGTACAAGCATACTGTGAATGGGAACGACCCCCCAAAAAAAATTATTTTTTGAATTAAGAATTAAAAGAAATATCTTTATTTCTACCCATGCATTTGATCGCGTTTGTGAGAAACCAAATGAAAAAAAAAAAGATATAATTCAATTATTCCTAAAATTCAGAACAAAGGGGAAGAATCTTTCGTTTCTGATGGAGACGCTCTGGGACGGAAGGATTCGAACCTCCGAGTAACGGGACCAAAACCCGCTGCCTTACCGCTTGGCCACGCCCCATTTAGATTTATATTCGACACTAATAAAGACTAATATTAGTAGTGGTCATTCGTCAATCCCAATTCAAAATACATATGAAATACATTGTTACTAGGATTCAACACATGTAAATATAGAATATAAAAAATTATTGATCATTACATAAAATTCAATTAAGATATTGTATGAAACTATAATTCCTTGTATTCTCATTTGAGAATGAAAGGAAAGATTTTGGATTTGGGAGAGTTCGAAGAAAAAAAAGAAGGGTTTTTTGACCCGCCTTTTCATTTTTGCCTAATAAAAGGAACTCAACCAAAATCAAATTTTCTAATTTACAAGAATGAAATGCTTGTTATGCTTAATATCTTTAGTTTAATCTGTATCTGTCTTAATTCTACCCTTTATTCGAGTAGTTTTTTCTTGGCCAAATTACCCGAGGCTTATGCCCTTTTCAATCCAATTGTAGATGTTATGCCTGTTATACCTGTACTATTTTTTCTCTTAGCCTTTGTTTGGCAAGCTGCTGTAAGTTTTCGATAAAATCTTTAATACTCCACAAAATTCATGATTTATCCGAAAAAAAAAAATTCGTAAAAATTCCTTTTTTCAAGAAAAGACTTCGTTTTTTTGATGTTATGTCAAAATGGTGTATGTGATAAAAAATAGGCAATCTATTTCCTTTTTCCAAAAAAAAAAAAAAAATAATCTTGGAGATTGTGTAATGCTTACTCTCAAACTCTTCGTTTACACAGTAGTGATATTTTTTGTTTCTCTCTTCATCTTCGGATTCTTATCTAACGATCCGGGCCGTAATCCTGGGCGCGAGGAATAAAAAAAAAAAGATTTTGAGTTTTTATTTACTTTTTTTTATGTATTCCATACTTTTTATGTATTCCATACATTTACCTATGATGAAAAAATCAAGGGATCTAAATTTTTTTTTTTTAATTCGAAAGTCTGAAGTGATTAGAGGGGGCGGAGAGAGAGGGATTCGAACCCTCGGTACAAAAAACTTGTACAACGGATTAGCAATCTGTCGCTTTAGTCCACTCAGCCATCTCTCCCAATTCAAAAATTGAAAATTTTTTATGTGATGTAACACATGAAGTAAAAAAAAAAAGATTGAAAAAAAAACCTCGTTTTCTTTCTTTATTTATTATTTCTTTATTTATTATAAGGATAAAATAACGATAATGATAATTAAACATTCTAAACTAAATAAATAATATTAAATAAAATATTAAAATAAAATAGATAAGATATCTACGAATTTGATCAGTAATTTAATTTAGATAATGATTCGAAACAGATATCTTATCTCCAATAGATCAATAGAAAAGAAAGAATACCTTACTTCGCTTCTTGTATTTTGTAAGAAAGGTTTATTCGCCCGGCCTGGTTAAGGACTGGCCGGGCCATTACATTACTTCTTCTGTTCTGATGAAGCATTTCATAGATCAAACAATTTAATTGTGTATGATTTGATATCAAATAAAAAATATTTGTTATTGAAGCAACAACAAAGACAATTTCCATCCCCATTCCTATGATAGAAGTGTCATTTCTTAGTATTATTATATTAATAATATAGAACTATAGAATATGAATAATATTTTTCACATTTTAAATATTTGTAAATATTCAAATTTTTTTTTATTAAATTAATTAGTATTTTCTTTTCCAATTTAAATTTACTTAACTGGAAAAGAAGACATACATATATATATTAATATTAAACAATATCGAAAATGAAACGCACATACATATGTTATAACATATATAACATAACTCATTTACTCGTTCAAGGGACAAGCTTTATTTGAACATTTGAGATCCAATTGAAAACGAAAAAATAAATGCAGAATTCATCATTTTTATGGTCCAGCTTCTTCCTTCGATTCGGGATTGTCAGTAATGGTTTCCAGCAAACGAAAAGTATAACTTTTCACTTTATTTATTTGATTATTTGTTATTTAAATAAGCTACTTTCTGTTCTTCGCCTACTTTTTTCAAGTACCTCCAGTGGAACAAAGTGTCAACACTAGAATTTTCATGAGTCTGATGCTATCTTAATTGTATCTCATTTCCTTATTCGACAAAAGGTCCATTCATATATAATAATGGATATGTAGCGGGTATAGTTTAGTGGTAAAAGTGTGATTCGTTCAATTAATAACTTAAATAGTTAAGGGGTCTTTCGGTTTTTTCATATTCCGATCACAAAAAACTTTATTTCTTAAAAAGGGTTTAATCCTTTTTCCCTCAATAGCATATTTGAGGAAGAATATACATTCTCACGATTTGTATCCAAAGGTCAATTCGAAATTGAATAAAAAATTGGGATTATGAAGTCGCGAAGCATAATTTTTTTTTTTGAATTGGATCAAATCTTCCAATTGAATGAGTATGAGCAAAGGATCTATGGACGAAGATACAAAAAATTTATTTCCAATCGTAACTAGATCTTCAATTTTTGTGTTGTAAAGGGAAGATTGAAGCCAAATAGCTAGAAAACGAGAGTTTTGGTTTACTAGAACCATCAGAATATTGTTTTAGCCCGGTGGAAACCAAATTCTTTTCCTCAGGATCCTTTGAGTGGAAATAGGGAACGAAGTAACTAGATTAGACGGGTTTGGTATAATCCCCCCCTCTAGAGGGATCATCTAGAAAGCGAGTAGCTTTGGACGCATTCAACAAGAAAAGCTGACATAGATGTTATGGGTCTAATTTTTTTCTCTGGGAATACATCGATCTTCCATAAAGGAGCCGAATGAAACCAAAA